TTTTATTTGTCCATTGGTCAAAATAAACAAATAAACAGAAACATAATTTTTAAGGAAGAAAACCCTTTCGATTTAGACTGATAAATCTTTGAAATTTATTTTTTTTTATCCAGTCGCGAGGTCTAAATAGTAGGTATGAATCATAGTTCAAATATTTCTCGATCTATTCCATATATTCCGTGCTCCAGATAAAAAAATTAATATCCGACGAAGCAGAACTTATCTCTCTCAAGATGACAGACCCATTCTCTGTACTAATCAATAGGATCAATTATAACAAGTCACACACTCATATTCCGTAAATACAGAAACAAAGGAATTTCACGATCGAACTGCCAAAATGGCCTATAAATCTGAGTCCTAAGTAATTCATTTTGGATTGAAAAGCCAGGACTTTCTTATTTTTATGGACCTAATTCATTGAAATTCCATCCAGTAAAACGGAAGAATTATAAATCTCCAAAATAATAGATAGGAATACCGCAAATAGAGCCATTGCGACCCCCATCAAAGGGGTAGTTCCCCACCCAGGGGCTACTTTACCATATTCTGAATTCAATGGTTTCAATAAATTCCCTGCATTAGTTCGTCTTGGACCAGATCTAGAACTATCCTCAACGGTTTGTGTAGCCATAAATCCTATTGCATTGGTTGAAATTGGTTGACTTTGTATACTATTCCGTTGTAAATAAAGGATCTTATCATAGATCCGATATTTTGAAATTTGATAATAATGGAAACAGCAACCTTAGTTGCCATTTTTATATCTGGTTTACTTGTAAGTTTTACCGGGTACGCCTTATATACCGCTTTCGGGCAACCCTCTCAACAACTAAGAGATCCATTCGAGGAACACGGGGACTAGTTGAAGTAAAGTAATGAGCCTCCCATATTGGGAGGCTCATTACTTTACTTCCATTTAGACCTTACTTCCATTTAGATAAAGATAATATAAGATAATGAAAAATCATTTCGCCTTTTTAGTCGGAACCTTAGGTGGCTCTCGAAAAAATATTGCGAAAAAAATTATTCCTAGAGTCGAGACTAAGAGAAATGTATAAACCAATGCTTCCATAAATTCGATCGTGGTTTACAATTATAGCTTCCACACCTGTTCATTTGGGATCATTTCCCAGATTAAGAAAGGACAAGAGTCAAAAGCCCAAAAGTCAAAGAAAGGGCGGTGATTCAAATCAAAATTTATCTGGTACTCTATGTCAAAGTGAAATAATAAAATAGAGGCACAAGAGCAGTGTTGTATCAGACGACTTGTCTCCTTGTAGTTGGATCTCCAAGTTTTTGGAATGCTCCAAATTCCACTTGAGCATCCAAATCCGGGTCAATACCAGCAAAAACATCTCTGAACAAGGTTCTAGCACCATGCCAAATATGTCCGAAAAAGAAGAGCAAAGCAAACGAAGCATGTCCAAAAGTGAACCAACCCCTTGGGCTGCTACGAAAAACACCATCTGATTTCAAAGTAGCGCGATCTAATTCAAAAATTTCACCCAATTGAGCACGTCTAGCATATTTTTTCACAGTAGCAGGATCACTATAACTGACTCCATCGAGTTCGCCACCATAGAACTCAACAGTTACTCCTACTTGTTCGACACTATACTTAGATTCTGCCCTTCTAAACGGAACATCAGCTCTTACAATTCCGTCTCCGTCTACCAAAACTACTGGAAATGTTTCAAAAAAAGTAGGCATACGGCGTACAAAAAGCTCACGCCCTTCTTTATCTCTAAAGATGGGATGTCCTAACCATCCAACAGCTATTCCATCCCCATTGTCCATCGAGCCCGCTCTAAATAAACCTCCTTTTGCTGGATTATTACCAATGTAATCATAAAAAGCTAATTTTTCGGGAATTTTAGACCAAGCTTCTGATAAACTCTTATTTTCGTCTAGTCCGGCACCAACCCTTCGATATATTTCTTGCTGGAAGTAGCCTTGATCCCATTGATAACGAGTGGGACCAAATAATTCGATTGGGGTAGTTGCGGATCCATACCACATAGTTCCAGCAACAACAAAAGCTGCAAAAAAGACAGCAGCAATACTACTGGAAAGGACAGTTTCAATATTACCCATACGTAATCCTTTGTATAGGCGTTGGGGAGGGCGGACACTAAGATGGAATAGGCCCGCTAATATGCCCAATGTACCCGCTGCAATATGATGAGAGGCTATTCCTCCCGGAACAAAAGGATCAAAACCTTCTACCCCCCACGCAGGATTTACAGATTGGACTTTTCCGGTTAGTCCATAAGGATCAGACACCCATATTCCAGGACCATACAAGCCTGTTACATGAAATGCACCAAATCCAAAGCAAGCTAATCCTGAAAGAAATAAATGAATTCCAAAAATCTTGGGCAAATCCAAAGAAGGTTTTCCTGTACGTTCATCAGAGAATATTTCTAGATCCCAATATACCCAATGCCAGATAGCCGCCAAGAAGCACAAACCAGAAAACACAATGTGTGCCCCGGCCACACCCTCATAACTCCAAATACCCGGATTCGTTATAGTCCCCCCTGTGATACTCCAGCCGCCCCACGAATTGGTTATTCCTAAACGAGTCATGAAGGGTATAACGAACATACCCTGTCTCCACATTGGATCAAGAACGGGGTCAGAGGGATCAAAAACGGCTAATTCATATAAAGCCATTGAACCGGCCCAACCAGCAACAAGAGCTGTATGCATTATATGTACAGAAATCAACCGACCGGGATCATTCAATACGACGGTATGAACACGATACCAAGGCAAACCCATGGAAATACCCCTTTATCAAAGAAAAATAGACACTATGTAACTTTATTGCATTTGGAAAAGACTATGATATGGACCTCTCCCTTTCAGTGGATTATTTCGGAAGAAGGGTTCATATTTATTGAATTCCATTTCGTTGGGAATAATGGAACAATTCTGTTCATAGGAACAAAGATAAGCAGATCTATTCTATACCCGATAAGTATCAATACGCAATGGGGATTGGTCCCATTTTCTATGAGCGAATGCGTAGATACTTGTTCATCATTCGAAGAGCCCGACCCATTTGTAATAATTTTTCCTTATTAATTTCGTCTTACTATTTCGTAATATCTAGGGATAAAAGGATAAAAACATTACGTTTCCACATCAAAGTAAAATATAGTACTTAACCCCCTTTATTTCAGTTGATGCCTATTGGTGTTCCAAAAGTACCTTTTCGGAGTCCTGGAGAGGAAGATGCAATTTGGGTTGACGTATAGTGCGACTTGTCAGACATATTGGGTCATATGGGATTTCCCCGTTCTCTCCCCCGATCGAGATACCCTCTGTTTCGCCCAAAAAAGATTGTTTGAACCATCAATAATTTGGAGCGTGAAATGCAATTACATTTAAAGGGGATCGAAATCAATATTAATATTATCAATTAGCAAAATTTATGGTTGGCTTGGAGGGATCAATCCAATAAAATGAAGTATCCAGGCTCCGTTCAGAAAATACCCAATTGGTAATATATGTATGATTACCACTTGTACCATAAGTGATTACTTGATAGCATATGGGCGATCTCAAACTGCCAATCAATGAAATAATATTATGACTACATCGCGTATTTGTTGTAAGAAAAGCACGAAATGAATTGAAAAAAAGTAAAGTGGTATTGGGAACATTTGTCCTATATGTGCAAATTGAAATCGGGCGGATCTTTACCCGGAGTAGAACATAAACCTAAAAAAATTGAGGAGGCCCATTCAGGAACAAGAAAATTACATCGCAATTTGGATTAGATTTCGATGAAACAATATATCAATGAGAGGTTAATTCGATAAGTTTAGTGGATTCTTTTATTTTTTACAGAAAGAAAAAAAAAATATTTCTAAAAAAAATCGAAGAAAAAGCCCCTTCATTAGTAGGTAAAAAAGTCCTACTATAAAAAAAAAGGAAAGCGGGGTGGAATCAACACATTGATTTTTTTTTTTGAACCGTATGCATCCAAAGGCGCGTGTACGGTTCCTAAGGGATAAAATTTTGTCCTAATCAACCGACTTCATCGAGAAAGATTACTTTTTTTAGGTCAAGAAGTTGATAGCGAGATCTCAAACCAACTTATTGGCCTGATGGTATATCTCAGTATAGAGGATGAGACCAGAGATCTTTATTTGTTTATAAACTCCCCCGGCGGGTGGGTAATACCTGGAGTCGCAATTTATGATACTATGCAATTTGTGCCACCAGATGTGCATACAATATGCATGGGATTAGCCGCTTCAATGGGATCTTTCATCCTGGTCGGAGGAGAAATTACGAAACGTATAGCATTCCCTCACGCTTGGCGCCAATGAGTTTTTTATTTGAGAGAAAAAAGAAGACTATGCCTTCGCGATATTTAATATAAAATAATATAAATAATAATATAAAATAATATAAATAATAATTTATTTTAAGATAATATTTAAGTAATAATAGCATGGCACTTCGAGTTTGATATGAACAAATCATTATTGTTTTTTCATAACATGGGATTGTATATCGGACGAGTAATATGAGACAAGACCAAGACAAAGGGTATTTATTATTGGATCTTATCTATCTGGGCTTCATTTCAGCGTCACAAACCTTTTTTTCATGACAAAAAAGTATCTTTCCTATATTTATGGTATGAAATATGAAAGAATACTCAAATGAAAAAAAAAACAAGATAATTTTTTTACTTATTTTCTTTTTATACTTATTCTTATTTGATCGGATCAAAAAGAAACTTTGGGATTGCTGAATCATATATGAGATAAATCATAAATATAGAAAGCAACGGAACCATCATAGTATTTTTGAACCCCCCGAAAAGAAGGGTGGTAAATGGATCACTTAACGATTCGATTTTGGTCTGCTGGATCCTCTTTCATTTTTTTACGAACGTAAAAAGTCCATTGTGGAGCCGTATGCAATGCACAAAAAATGCCTGTACGGTTTTTCAATTATATATATTTTATTCTTGATTATATATATTTTATTCTTGTTAGTCTTTATCTTTTTCCCTAGTCCAATCAATCGTACGAGATCGCGGAAACATTCATTATGTTATATCATCAGGGTAATGATCCATCAACCTGCGAGTTCTTTTTATGAGGCACAAACAGGAGAATTTGTCCTAGAAGCGGAAGAACTTCTGAAACTCCGCGAAACCCTCACAAGGGTTTATGTACAAAGAACGGGTAACCCCTTATGGGTTGTATCCGAAGACATGGAAAGGGACGTTTTTATGTCAGCAACAGAAGCCCAAGCTCATGGAATTGTTGATCTGGTAGCGATCGAAAATGCCGGGGATTTCACGTAAATCCGCGATTCCATTTCGAATCATAATTTGCATGAATCTAAATTGAATATTTTATCTGCTTAAGTAAAAAAAAAACAAAATAGAAAGAATTCATAATCATCTGGTTAGGATTGATCTAAACCAGCCCATTTTCTATACGATTAAGTATGCCAACTATTAAACAACTTATTAGAAACACAAGACAGCCAATAAAAAATGTAACAAAATCCCCCGCTCTTCGGGGATGTCCTCAGCGTCGAGGAACATGTACTCGGGTGTATGTGCGACCCGTTCAGATCATGAGCCGGAACAAAATAAAAAGTATAAATTTTTCCAGTATCAATGACCGGTACCAATGAATAGGATGGAAGAATTCCAATCGATATAGAAAAAAACCTCCATTGCATTGCGTATCAAATTTATGGTTTCTATTGGTGCAAATCCAATCACCTCAGTTGGAGATGAAAAGCAATTCCCCAGTGGTAGCAAATGGTTATCCATTAAGCGGGGGAAATCATATTTAAGAAGCAAAAAAGATTATGCTCCTACTCTTGCAAGAACGGACTATACAGGGTCAGCTACCTAGCCAACCTTTGTAATTAAATACCGTTACTGTATGGGTAGATCTCGTTGTGAAAAGACCTAGTACTGGACAATTCATGGGTAGAGTCAAAGAATGTGAACTGTACAAGTTACTAATAACATTGATTAATGGTGGAAAGGGCTCCGGTGTATAGAGAGGACCTCACCGTTTAAGAAGTAGCCATAGAAACGATGGAACCCACTATTTATCCATTTACCTTTACGTTTTATTGATACTTTATACTATACTCAACTTTAGTTACAATTGACTCTTTTTTTTGTTGTAGTATCAATACAATTTCTTATTTCGAGGTTAAATGCCTGGAAAAATGGTGGTTGGGAAGGTCATAGTAGCAAAGGCCATTGGAATTTTTTTTTATACATCGGAAGAATCCGTTTTGTTATTAATAGACCAGGAAAGGGAAAAAGAATGACTGAAAGAAAATAAATAAATTAGTTATTCATCAAAGTTTCATTTTATTCAATGACCAGAATTAGACGAGGGTATATAGCTCGGAGACGTAGAATAAAAATTCGTTTATTTGCATCAACCTTTCGAGGGACTCATTCAAGACTTACTCGAAATACTATTCAACAGAAAATGAGAGCCTTGAGTTCTGCTCATCGGGATAGGGGCAGGCAAAAGAGAAATTTTCGTCGTTTGTGGATTACTCGGATAAATGCAGCAATTCGTGAGATTGGGGTATCCCATAGTTATAGCAGAGCTATACATGATCTGTATAAGAGGCAGTTGCTTCTTAATCGTAAAATACTTGCACAAATAGCCATATCAAATAAAAATTGTCTTTACATGATTTCCAATCAGATCCTTAAATAAGGAGATTAGAAGGAATCCACTGTAATGATTTAAACGGGGCCCCGGAGAATGAGCTCCGGGAAGGTAGAGTAGAAATATTAATATAAAATAAATAAGAGAAATAAAAAATTAAATAAATATAATATTATATTTTATTATATTTAAATTTAAATTAAATTTTTTGATTTAAGTTTAAGTAAAAAAAAAAAATGAATCAACACATAAAAAAAAGAAGAAATTTTTGCTTATGATGTGACAATCCAATTGGGGATTTTAAAATTTTTCGAACAAAAAAAATCTGAGTTGGGGTTCATATTGAAATTTTGATTCAAGTGCAATTGAGGAATAGCCTATCTATCTATTTACTATTTATTTCTAATTCGAGGACCCGTGGTTCTAGGAGTCGATTCAGTTCTCTCAAATTCTTTCTCGTTATTAAGAAAGGGTAACAAAGATAAAATACGAGCTTGCTTTATAGCAATAGTAATTAATCGTTGTTGTTTCAAAGTCAATCTATTCACTCGTCTAGATAATATTTTTCCTTGTTCACTAATAAATCGACTAATTAAACTCATGTTTCTATAATCAATTCGATCCCCCGATCCAATTGGGGGCAAACGCCTACGAAAAGATCGCTTGGATTTAAGAAAAAGTCGCTTGGATTTATCCATGGTTTATTCCTTATTAAATCTTATTTCTTAATTCGAATTTCATTTGTGATCCTACCGAAATAGGATTGTTTTTTTTTTTTTATTTATATATTTTATATATTAATTAATATATTATTTTATTATGTAATTTAATGTAATTTATTGCTGTTCCTTGGAGGGGTTACAAGCGCGTTACATTTTCTTTATTTCTTTATCTCCCCATGAATCGTATGCTTGTAACAATAAGGACAAAATTTTCTCAATTCCAATCGACTAGGCGTATTGTGTCGATTCTTTTGAGTAATATATCTGGAAATGCCCCGCGATTCCTTATTAATATCGTTTCGGACACAACTGTTACATTCCAAAATAACCTTTACTCTGACATTTTTACTCTTGGCCATAACCCCCCCCTTTTTTTTTATTCACTCAACTCTTCTATTTTCGAAACGAAAAAGAAAATAAAGAAGTTGCTGACTCGAAACCCAATTCTTAAATACTAATACTTCACTTCATTTCAATCAAATCAATAGAGAATATAAGTAATACGATGATTTCTAACTATCTTTCTAACTATCAATTAGTTTATAGTATTTTATTTTAGTATCTTGTATGCGTTTGTTGTCCGCGACCTTTATTTTTATTATTTACTTTACATACTTTACATTTTTGTTCTCCCTCTATTAATATTAATTCATCGTGAACCCGAGTTTCGTTTCGGATGAATCTGTTTGATTATTTCTCTTTCCTTCTTTTTTATCCTAAAAAACTGACAGAAAGCACAAAACAAAAAGGGTTAGTCACAGATAATTTATTCTATAATCTTTCTTCATCCCCAACTAGAATGAAAAAAAGGGGAATGTTAACGCATCTGGGAATAAACGATTAATCTCTATCAATAGGCCTGCTAAAGACCCGAACCATAGAGTGCTTAACACAGGTGCCACGGAGAGATACGTTTTTATATCTCGCATTGAAAATCCTCCTTTTTTTTTGTAATACATATATGATCAGATACACATGTCGTTAAGGATCACTTGTATTTGTACGCGGAATCCCTAACTCAAATGACTATAATATAATATAACAAACAATCCCCTGGTTGACTCTATTTTACTTTCTTTACAACAGAAAAAAGTGTCCACTTACTTTCTTTTCTGAACATTACATTTTACATTACCGATTTATATATTTATATTATATATATATATATTTATATTATATATATATTTATATATATTTGATATTTGTATATTTTATTTGATTCTTTTATTATATGTTATATTGTTATATGAGAGGAAAAAGAAATGAGAAGAGAAATTGTATATCAATGGGGGAAATCAAGATGTGGAAAACAAGATGGGGATTCTCTACAATGACACTATCTATGGGCCAATTGAAAGGGATGTAGCGCAGCTTGGTAGCGCGTTTGTTTTGGGTACAAAATGTCACGGGTTCAAATCCTGTCATCCCTATCTATTACTTCTCCCATCCATGTGCAGTAATGTGCAGTAATGAAGGATCTGTTGAGATCAATAAAAATTAGACATACATAATGCTTTATGATACTATATGTATCCAAAGTGGGGGTTACAAATCAAATTCTTTTATTTACATATAGCCCTTTATATTTATATATATTATATTGGGATAAGAAAGAAAGCGCTCTTAGTTCAGTTCGGTAGAACGCGGGTCTCCAAAACCCGATGTCGTAGGTTCAAATCCTACAGAGCGTGCTTCTGTTCTTCTTGGGTCGAATTACAAGTAAATAACTTTACTAATTAGAGCAGCAACCCGAATTTGACCTCCTCCTTTCTTTAATCCGCAGGAGGTCAATAAAAAAAGAGATGTTATTTAAAAAGAGATGAGCTCTTACTTAATCAAAGGTCCAACTGATCACCCCGTCTGTATTGCAAATACGCAGTTACGAATAACCCAGCCAAAGTAATAGGAATTAGGCCTAACACGATTCCAAATAGTAAAACTTCAATCATTTTTTTTTTTTAAGGTAGGTAAAAAAGGGGGGGGGGTAATATCTATCTCTAAATAGTAATCCAAATCGCCCACGAATCTCAATAACCAAGAATTGCAATTTATATGGAAAGGAACTCTGGACTACCTGGATATCTCACAAAAACATTTTTATGAATTCTTCATTCAATCAATTTCAAATAAGTCGTATCTTGCTCAGACCAATAAATAGAGCTGAAGTTATAGTTAAAGCCGCCAGTAGAAAACCGAAATAACTAGTTATAGTAGGCATTAAGGAACTAAATGGGATACGTTCTATTTATACATATGTTTATTTATGAAACACTTACCTAAGTTTTTTATCTTGAAAAATAAAATAGCAAGATAATAAAAAGATCAATTGACAAAATGAGTCCCAATTGAATTGAAAGCTTTTGATTTCATTTATAATTCATTTCCTTATAGACAGCACAAAAAATAGTGACAGAAGTCCAAAAAATATGGTTTTATCCTCTTTGACATCTATTGATCCCACGATTCTGATCCAACCGATTCCTGGAGCAACTCTTGAATAAAGTATCTTGAATAAAGGAATGTCAAAATAACATGGAACTTCATTTATATTTATAATTTATATTCATTTATATTTATAAATAAATTCAA